TACTAAATAAAATTGTTATTTTATGCAGATACAGAAAAAGTGAATTATAATTCCGTATTACAATAATTTATATACATATATTAAGAATAGAACAAAGATTTACACGACAAAAAAATACTTAATATTAATTATATAAGAAAAAAACTTTACCTAAAACAAAGTGATTTGAGTTTGATTATATTATTTAGAATTATTAAGGAATGAATTTTAATTATGGAATTTAGTGATTGTCTTCCAGTACACTAAGTGAGCTTTTTTTATTTGCAAGAAAGATTATTATAATCGATATTTTTTTACATATGATGTGAAGAAATCTCATAATTTTTTTGATAATATAATCTATCAGTATAGATTAATTAAATGAGTATTCTCATACGGATTTCAAACGTTAAATAAAAAGATTTTTATAACCAAATTTTATAAAAAAAAAGTAAAAAAAAGTTGGGTTTGAAACTTTTGAATGTCTTTTTTGTTTTGAAAATAATATATAATAAAATTTGAAAGAAAAAAAATAACTCGATATGGAGTACGAAAGAATAGAATAATAAATGTCTTTGACATCCAATTATACCACTGAAATTTTGTTTTCATTTTTGAATGGCAGTTCCAAAAAAACGTACTTCTATCTCGAAAAAGCGTATTCGTAAAAAAATTTGGAAAAGGAAGGGATATTGGACATCGTTGAAAGCTTTTTCGTTAGGGAAATCACTTTCTACAGGTAATTCAAAAAGTTTTTTTGTACAACAAAATAAATAAAAAACACTATAATAATTAGAATTAGCCTAACTTAAAAACAAATTTTTAAAAATACATATAAAAAAAAATAGGAACCAAAAGAAGAAAAAAAGACAATATATAGATAAAAAAGAAAGGTTCACATTTTTTTAGTTCCAAAAAGGGGATTCTTATTTTCCCCCATCACTACCTTGATCCAATAATAAATAAAGATCTTTTATTTCCTCATTAAGAGGAAATAAAAGATCTTTAAGCGAAATCAATAGGTTCTTCAAATTAATTAATTTAAGTGATCAAAAAATCTTATGTTTGTACAATATAAAAAGATGCATCAAAAAAAATAATTATCAAAATATTTTTTTTGATTTCTCTTGAGCAATTAGGAAAATCTGCTTTTATTTAAAATTTCTAAGGGTTTTGAAGAAGTTTTAATTTTTCGAAAAAGCATTTTTTTTATTAATGTAACTGAAAAATTGAATTTATCCTTTTTTTTTATCATAGAAATATAAATGAAAAAAAAAATGATAAAGAGCATTTAGAGTTTTATCTTTGGGTTGAAGTTCCAACTACTTGAATTTAGTTAAATTTTTCATTGTATTCTAGAAAAAATATAAAGGACAAAAAGTGAATTTAACTAATTTTAAATAACTAAGATAAAAAAAAAAGATCTTAATTTAATTAAAACCCCCAATACCTATTTAAAAAAGTTTTTATTCATTAAATCAATTGGAAATTTGAGTAAATTGGCTTCTTTATTTAAATTTTAATCTCGACGATTGAATAAAAACTTGTTAGTATTGTTTTGAACAAGTTGCCGCTATGGTGAAATTGGTAGACACGCTGCTCTTAGGAAGCAGTGCTAGAGCATCTCGGTTCGAGTCCGAGTAGCGGCATAAGATCTTATAAAAGATATATTATAAGTTTTAGAATCAAAATAATACCCGACTTTTTTTTCTAAAATCGGGTAAAACCTAGTATTAATTTATTAATTTTTAACAAATTTTTTATGATTTTTTCAATTTTAGAGCATATATTAACTCATATATCTTTTTCGGTCGTTTCAATTGTACTGACAATTTATTTTTTAACTTTTTTAGTTAATTTAGATGAAATCATAGGATTTTTTGATTCATCAGATAAAGGAATCATAATTACGTTTTTTGGTATAACAGGATTATTATTCACTCGTTGGATTTATTCAGGACATTTTCCATTAAGTAATTTATATGAATCATTAATTTTTCTTTCGTGGGCTTTTTCAATTATTCATATGGTTTCCTATTTTAATAAAAAACAACAAAATCACTTAAACGCAATAACTGCGCCAAGTGCTATTTTTATTCAGGGTTTTGCTACTTCAGGTCTTTTAAACAAAATGCCTCAGTCTGCAATATTAGTACCAGCTCTCCAGTCCCAGTGGTTAATGATGCACGTAAGTATGATGATATTAGGCTATGGCGCTCTGTTATGCGGATCATTATTATCAATAGCTCTTCTAGTGATTACATTTCGCAAAGTCGGACCTACTTTTTGGAAAAAGAATATAAAAAAAAAATTTTTATTAAATGAATTATTTTCTTTTGATGTACTTTACTACATAAATGAAAGAAATTCTATTTTACTACAACAAAACATTAATTTTAGTTTTTCTAGAAATTATTATAGGTATCAACTGATTCAACAATTAGATTATTGGAGTTTTCGTATTATTAGTCTTGGATTTATCTTTTTAACCGTCGGCATTCTTTCAGGAGCTGTCTGGGCTAATGAGACATGGGGTTCATATTGGAACTGGGATCCAAAAGAAACTTGGGCATTTATTACTTGGACTATATTCGCAATTTATTTACATATTAAAACAAATAGGAATGTTAGGGGTATAAATTCTGCAATTGTGGCTTCGATAGGTTTTCTTTTAATTTGGATATGCTATTTTGGCGTCAATCTTTTAGGAATAGGTTTACATAGTTATGGTTCATTTTTATCGAATTAAATAAAACAGTAACAAACAAAAAGGAATCCAAATCTAAATATCTAAATAAAAAAAAATAGCATCTATATCTAACTTCATATACGTTAAGAAATCTCATTTAGTTTTAGTAGTAAATCATAAAGAACCTTTTGAATCAAGTAGTACAATGATTCAAAAGGTTCTCACAATACAAAGACCAAAGACTTCTGATTACAATTCACTTTAATGCTTTTTTTTATTTCCTGAAAACTATCCATAAAAATAATTAGATAAAATGGATTCGACCTTGTCACTTGCTAATGAGAGCACAAAATCAGGATAAATACCAATACCAATTATGGGTAGAAGAATGGAGATTGAAAGAAATAACTCTCGGGGTCCAGAATCAAAAAAAGAAAAGTTTTTGACATGAATTAACTTGTATCCATAGAACATTTGGCGTGACATAGATAATAAATATATAGGAGTTAATATCATTCCAATTGCCATTACAAAAATAATTAAAATTTTGGAAATTAAGAAATATTTTTGGCTGGTAATTATTCCAAAAAAAACGATTAATTCTGCAACAAAACCACTCATGCCCGGCAATGCAAGGGAAGCCATCGATAAGATAGTGAACATTGTAAATATTTTTGGAATGGAGATAGCCATTCCACCCATTTCATCAAGATAAACAAGCCTAATTCTATCATAACTCGTTCCTGCCAAGAAAAAAAGTGCAGCGCCAATAAATCCATGAGAAATTATTTGTAAAATAGCTCCATTAAGTCCAGGATCCGTTATAGAACTAATACCTATAATTATAAAACCCATATGAGATACAGAAGAATAGGCTATTCTCTTTTTTAAATTACGTTGACCGGGAGATGTTGAAGCTGCATAAATTATTTGGATTGTACCGACTACCATCAACCAAGGAGAAAACATAGAATGAGCGTGGGGTAATAATTCCATATTGATTCGAACCAACCCATATGCTCCCATTTTTAATAAGATTCCAGCGAGAAGCATACAGGTACTGTAATGTGCCTCACCGTGGGTGTCAGGTAACCAAGTATGTAAAGGTATAATCGGTGATTTGACGGCAAAAGCAATAAGAAAGCCAATATAAAATAGTATTTCGAGTGTGACAGGATAGGATTGATTAGCTAAGAGTTCTAAATTTAATGTTGGTTTGTTCGAACCATATAAACTTATACCTAAAACTCCTATTAATAAAAAAATAGAACTTCCTGCCGTGTATAAAATAAATTTTGTAGCTGAATACAGACGTTTCTTTCCACCCCACATGGATAAAAGTAGATAAACGGGAATTAATTCTAATTCCCACATGATGAAAAAAAGTAGAAGATCCCGAGAAGAAAATGATCCTATTTGACCGCTGTACATTGCTAACATCAGGAAATGGAATAATCGGGAATCCCGAGTAACTGGAAAAGCCGCTAAAGTGGCTAAAGTAGTAATAAATCCCGTCAGTAAAATCGTTCCTATAGAAAGTCCATCTATTCCCATTCTCCAGTAAAAATCAAAAAAATTGATCCATTTATAATCTTCGGACAGTTGAATTAATGGATCGTCCATTTTAAAATTATAACAAAAAGCGTAGGTCGTTAGAAGAAGTTCTAAGATACAAATGCATATAGTATACCATTTATTGACTTTATTTCCCCTATGCGGGAGAAATAACATTAATGAACCAGCAGATATTGGAAAAACAACAATTATTGTTAACCAAGGAAAATCATTCGTGGTAAAGACAAGATACACCAGGTCCAAAGAACGCGTACTCAAAAAAAATATATAAATAAAAAAATATAATTTAACTTTTTTGAGTACGAGTACTTGTCAATAAAAAAAAAGAAAATGTATTCAAAATTTATTCAAATGAGGTTTTCGGTAACGTATCAATAAGCTAGACCCATACTTCGAGTTGTTTCATGCCATAAATAAACTCGAACGCTCAAAAAATCTGTTGGACAGGCGGATTCACATCTCTTACAACCAACACAGTCCTCGGTTCTTGGAGCGGAAGCTATTTGCTTAGCTTTACATCCATCCCAAGGTATCATTTCTAATACGTCTGTAGGGCATGCTCGAACACATTGAGTACATCCTATACAGGTATCATAAATTTTTACTGAATGTGACATAGGATCGATAGTTTTTTGAATGTCATAAATTTTCAATCTAGTAAACTTCTAACTGACTGATATATTAAAATACTAGATGAAGCAATGATTTCCTTTAATAGAATTTTTGTAATGAATTATGGCTCAATTGATAAAAAATGGGGCTAAAATACTTTGATTTCTTAGATTTTTACAAATAGAATCTAGTAGGTCATAACCTATCATATATGAAAATTTCAATCTATAATTTTTTTATTTATGCTACTTATTTAATAAGGTCGATTGGTTTATGCGAGTTGATTTTCTGTTACGATAAATTGACGAGACTATAGCTAATCCAATAGCTGCTTCAGCGGCTGCAATTGCTATAACAAAAATGCAGAAAATATCCCCTTTTAGTTGGGAATTATCAAAAAAATCAGAAAATGTTACGAAATTCATATTAACTGCATTGAGTATAAGTTCAAGACACATAAGAGCCCTAACCATATTTCGACTTGTGATCAATCCATAAAGACCAATCAAAAATAAATAGGCACTCAAAACAAGTACATGTTCGAGTATCATTCAGCAACTCCTTATCAATTTTGATTCATTTCAATATGAAAAATAATTCACCGGATTCCATCAACTAGAATATAACAAAAAAGTACGAATAAAAACAATATTAGGTAAAAAAAAATTTCAAATATATATCAAATATAAAAATTGATATTTAAAATATTAAATAGTATTCAATCAAATTTAATTGAATGAACGGAAAAAAATCATAACATACACAAAGTTTTCTTCGGTCTTTACTAATTTGAACATTTTTTATTGACGAGCCATAGAAATTGCACCTATCAAAGCAACTAAAAGAATTATTGAAATGAGTTCAAATGGCAGAAAAAAATCTGTTGATAAATGAATTCCTATTTGTTGACTATTACTTATTAAATCTTGCTCTAGAATCTGATTCAATCTTGTAGTCCAAATAACCCCGTACCATGACGTATCGAGAATAGTAGACATTAATAAAAAAAGAATAGTTGTACAAACCAACGAAGTAATCCCATTCCCAACGGTCCACATATTGAAATCTGTGGAATATTCTGAATCATTCATGAACATCACAGCAAATATGATTAAAACATTTATGGCCCCCACGTAAATAAGGAGTTGTGCAGCAGCTACAAAATGGGAATTTGATAGAATATACAATAAAGATATACAAACAAGAACAAATCCTAAGGAAAAGGCTGAAAATATGGGGTTGGGAAGTAATACCACTCCCAGACCTCCTACTAGAAGACCGGATCCGAGAAAAACTAAAAGAAAATCATGTATTGGTCCAGGCAAATCCATTATATTATTAAAATAATAAAAAAATCGAAATCCTTTTCATGACCTTATTAATTTAACCAGGAAATTTGTTTTTAATATGTTTCTAATAGAGTGAAATTAGAATCTAATGGATATGAATTGATGTAGATACAATTATTAGACAGTTTCTCTTTTTTTATTCTAAAGTGTATTTTCAACCTATCTATTTCAAGAAAGTAATTACGAATATATTATATTAAAATTAAAAGAATGCGCCTTAATACTTAATATTATTATATAAATACAATACAAGTTTTTAATTAAATTCTTTATATAAATATAATTCAACAATTTTGAATTCTTTTTTTAATCAAATTAATGGGTTTACCCCATTTTTTGTTTGAGGTGAATTCAAAATTGTTCGAATAGTGTAATCGTCAATTACTGACATTGGTAAACGACCCAAAGCTATTTGATTATAATTCAATTCGTGACGATCATAAGTTGAAAATTCATATTCTTCAGTCATTGACAAACAATTTGTTGGACAATACTCAACACAATTACCACAAAATATACAAATTCCAAAATCAATACTGTAATTAAGCAATCGTTTTTTTCGAATATTAGTTTCCAATTTCCAATCAACAACAGGCAAATCTATAGGACATACTCGAACACATACTTCACAAGCAATGCATTTATCAAATTCAAAATGGATTCGACCGCGGAAACGTTCCGATGTTATTAATTTTTCATAGGGATATTGAATAGTTACAGGTAAACGATTTGTGTGGGATAAGGTAATCATGAAACCTTGACCAATATACCTTGCAGCTCGTAGGGTTTGTTGACCATAATTCATGAACCCGGTTATCATAGGAAGCATATTGTAATTATCTCTGAATAATTTTATCTTTGTTTCTTTCTCTTGTTTAAAACAAATAATGAATATGTTGGATTCATTTTCAATTTAGAGTGAAAAGAGTTGGAAAGAAGTTGTTAATAATAGATTACCAAGGGAAATAGGTAAAAGAAATTTCCATCCAAGATTTAATAGTTGATCCATTCTTAGCCTAGGTAAAGTCCATCTTGTTGCGATAGAAATGAACAAGAACAAATAAGTTTTAGCTAATGTAATAAAGATACCAATCGTTGTTCCAAAAATTTGATCCCTTTGAAATAGCTCCAGAATAGATATATACGGAATTGAAATATTCCAACCGCCTAAGTATAGAACTGTTACAAATAATGAGGAAATTAATAGATTTAGATAAGAAGCAACGTAAAATAAACCAAATTTGATACCTGAATATTCAGTTTGATAACCTGCTATTAATTCTTCTTCCGCTTCTGGTAAATCAAACGGTAACCTCTCGCATTCTGCTAGGGAAGAAATTAGAAAAATGAGAAAACCTATAGGTTGACGCCACAAATTCCATCCCCAAAAACCATATTTTGATTGTGCCTCAACTATATCAACTGTACTTAAACTGTTAGATAATCCTAGTCGGCGATAACATTACTATTTTCACCGCTATTACAGAACCGTACATGAGGTCTTCGCCTCATACGGCTCCTCGGGGGCCATAAATAAATCTAAGGACCAGATTAGTCTTATTTAGATGGATATGATGTGTTCTAAAATGGATTAAATATATCTGGGGTCCCGAATTATACCAATGGAATTCTGTCTGCTAAAATTCTAAGAATAAAAAAAGCGCTTCGGAATTCATCTCATCCTTTACAAATTTTAATTTCTATTTGTTGAGTAATAACTTAACCCTTTAATAAAATACTCCTTGTAAAAATAGGTATTTCAGCCCATCGTGGTTTTCGATTACGAAAAAGAATTAGACATCCTATTAGTTTATTATTCATGACAGAAATTCTATTTTATTTTCGAAATATATGAAAAAAAAAAGATCCTTATTTCGTTCCTATTCTTCTTTCTTTTTTAGAAAAAAAATGGGTCGACTTATAAAAAATAAAGGATTATTTCGTTTCTGATAGTCATTACATTTGTCGGTGGATAGGAGCATACTCTGAATCGGAATCTTGGGGAGTACTGTCTGATCATTTCTACAAATTTCAAGCCCCAATTAACCTTCTTTTTTTTTTTTATCTTATGTTATGCATAAATATCCTTTTCAATTTGGTTAATCTCTATTACAAATTCTTTGTGTATTTTGGTGTTTCTAACCATCCACTCACTTTTACCTAATTGCCGCTCACTTTGTAATACATGTATGTTAATCTATATAACTGATAGTGAAAACGTCATCTGGTTAATAAATTTCACCCGCTTCAAGCCAGGATGACTAATCAACCAACCTTGGGGTAAAGTGATTCTTACGCTTATGTTTATTTCCGTTTAACCTTTGTACATAGGAAATGAGACTCAATTTTTCTTTTTACTGCTAATTTCTGAGCAGTTTTTTTTCACTCATATATAACTATCAAATTCCTTTTATGAAGATTAATCCGAAAGATAAATATATATATATTCCGTTTTTTAACTTAATTCGTCTAGAAGAAACGGAATAGTAAAAATAAACGTTTATGTTTCAACGAATCGCACGTAGAGATATTGATAAAACACATAGAGTTAATGGTATTTCATAACTAATCGATTGGGCAGCAGCTCGCAGACCACCTAAAAAAGAATATTTATTATTTGATCCATATCCTGACATAAGAAGTCCAATAGGAGCAATACTTGAGATGGCAATCCATAAAAAAATACCGATATTGAGATCCGCTAAAACAAGGTGATTGCTAAAGGGAATTACTGAATAACTTAGTAAAATTGAGATAACTGCTATAGATGGTCCAATACTAAATAAAGGAGTATTTCCTCTAGATGGACGAAGATTTTCTTTGAAAAGTAGTTTTGTCCCGTCGGCTAGAGCTTGAAGAATTCCCAGCGGGCCGGCGTATTCAGGTCCAATACGTTGTTGTATCCCTGCGGATATTTCTCTTTCTAACCACACAATTACTAGTACACCTGTTATGATTCCCAATACAAGAGAAAATATAGGGACAAATATCCATATGAGTCCATAGACCTCTTTTAAAGATTCCAATCTAACAAAAGAATTTATAGTTTGGACTGCTGTTGCATAAATTATCATTTTAACGATCAACTTCTCCCATAATTATATCTATGCTACCGAGTATCGTCATAATATCAGCCAATTTCATTCTTTTAACTAGTTCAGGAAGAATTTGCAAATTAATAAAACCCGGTGGTCGGATTTTCCATCTCCAAGGAAAACCGCTTTGATCTCCTATGAGAAAAATTCCCAACTCCCCTTTTGGAGCTTCAACTCTTACATAAAGTTCTTGTTTCGATAATTCAAAAGTAGGAGAAGGTTTTTTACTAATGAATCGATAGTCAAAATCATTCCATTCTGGATTTCTTTTTCTATCAAAGCCCCTGCTTTCTAAATTCTCATAGGGACCCCCTGGAAGTCCTTCCAGAGCCTGTTGAATAATTTTTATGGATTCTGTCATTTCGCTAAGTCGTACTAAATAACGAGCTAATGAATCTCCTTGTTTTTGCCACTGAATTTCCCATTCAAATTCATCGTAAGACTCATAACGATCAACTTTCCGAAGATCCCATGGTATTCCGGATGCGCGTAGCATTGGTCCGGATAAACCCCAATTTATTGCTTCTTCCCCACCAATAATCCCAACTCCTTCAACCCGTTCTAAAAAAATAGGATTTCGTGTAATGAGTTTTTGATATTCAACAACCTCTGTTAAAAAATAATCACAAAAATCCAAGCATTTATCTATCCAACCATAAGGTAAATCAGCCGCTATTCCTCCAATACGAAAAAAATTATGCATCATTCTCATACCGGTGGCAGCTTCGAATAGATCATATACAAATTCTCGTTCTCTGAAAATATAGAAAAAAGGAGTCTGTGCACCAATATCTGCCATAAAAGGGCCGAGCCATAACAGATGAGAAGCTATACGACTCAATTCCAGCATAATTACTCTGATATAGCTGGCCCTTTTAGGAACTTGAATATTTCCCAATTGTTCTGGTCCATTTACTGTTATTGCTTCTGTAAACATAGTAGCTAAATAATCCCATCGCGTTACATAAGGTAAATATTGTATAATTGCTCGGTTTTCTGCAATTTTTTCCATTCCTCTGTGTAAATAACCCAATATGGGTTCACAGTCAACAACATCCTCACCATCTAGAGTAACAATTAAGCGAAGAACACCATGCATGGATGGGTGGTGAGGTCCCATATTGACTATCATAAGATCTTTTCCTGTAACTGGTCTCTTCATAAGTTTTTCCTTGATTCGTTCTGGCATGAATTAGATTGCTGAAAAAGAAATTTATCAAAAAATTCAAGATCTAAAAAATTCACTAATTCACAATTTTTGAATTTAACGAGTTTTTAATTCCCGAATATTCAACTGATTAATTAATTCTTTATAACGTACTCTATTTTTTTTTGACAAATAAGCCAGCAGTCGTTGACGTTTTCCCAGAATTTTTCGTAGACCCCTCTGAGATAAATAATCTTTTCTGTGCAATTCCAAATGTGAAGTAAGTCTTCGTATCTTATTAGTGAAACTGAATACTTGAAATTCAACAGATCCCCTGCTTTCTTCTTTTTGTTCTTGAAATGAAATGAATGCATTTTTTATCATAAAAAGAAATCCTTCCCTTTTTAATATGAATTGAAAGATATGAATTTTACTGATCAGTAATAATAATGGTAGTTTTTTTGTACAAGGATCTTAATTTAATTATCAACTTTGTAATTCTTCATTTTATAAAAAAAATCTAAATTTAGATCTCAAAAAGGAGGATTCTGTTAATTTATTTATGGATCTGCTCTGATTGGTATCTATGTCATTGATTAAATTAATCTCATGTATAAAGATTGAATTTTAAAAATCCCTCATATTTGTGCATATAGTTGTTTTCATATACCGTAACTTATATATTATATATAGTAAAAAGGATCTATCATTAATGAATTGGAAATCGCGTATACATGTGTATTCTTATCATACTGAAATGATTTCCGTTAGTAGTATTAAACCAATAGCGATTCATACAAGCTAAATCTTCTAATCTAAAGTTGGGCCAAAGAAAGGATTTTAAATTAATTAGGTTATTTTGATCCTTATCAAGATCTTTCTTTTTATGCAAAACTGTGGTCAAGTTTTGAATATTCTTATCAAATCTTGAATTTCTATCCCTCGCCGTTTTTTTTTTTAAGTTTAAACAAATTAGAATTCGAAATTCTCTACGTCGTTTAGGGGATAGAATATTTTCAGGGACAAAGAAATCATAATTATTTTTTTTTCTATTTACAGTTTTGTTTTGATATTTTGTAATGGATTTTTCCATTTTTTTTTTATCGATATAGCTTTTTTTTTTGTATCTTTTACTTATTTTGTGTTTATTTTTATGAACCAATGAAATACCTATGGTTCTATATATAATAAGTTGTCCATCGTTTTGTACAGACAAACGGACAGGTTCAATAATCAATATTCCTTTTTTCATTAATTTGGCAAAAGTGAAATTTTTCTCAATCATTAGAATGTCTAGGCTCATCTCTCCTCTTTCAATAGAAGATATCGCTATTTCGTTTGGATTTTTTAGTCGAACCAAAAGACAGTATACTTTTACATTATTGAGAATTTTTTGATTAAAAAAACAATTCCATCGCAATTGAAAACGCGAATGTCTTGTGAGAAATAAATCAAGTTCCGCTTCTGTATTGCTTTTGTATTGTTTTTTATTTTTACGTTTTTTTATCGTTGATTCTGCATAATTTTCTTCAATATTTTTTTCTTGGTTTGATAGAGCTGATTCGGAATTTCTTTTTTTTTCTTTATCTGATTCAAGCTCTACAAAACCGGCCGATTCTTTTTCTTCTTTATTCAGATTATAAAATCGAAGGGATTTTTTTTCATTTGATTGTATAAAACCTTTTTTCTTTCGAGTGATCTTTTTATTAACATTTATGTTTTCATTAAAATTTAAAAGAAGGAATTTGATTGGTATGACCCACGGTTTCATTTTATATGTACTAGAAAATAAGAAAAATTCTGGAAAGAACAAAAATTCAAAATTTGTTATACGATGATTTAGTATTTCTTCATTCATTCCCATCCAATCAAAAAAGTTTCTTTTTTGATTAGCAAGACCCGTCTTAGTTATTTTATCAATTCTTTGATAATTCTGAACTTTAGTATTAATATATTTTTTTTTACTCTTGGTATCAACCCAGGGCTCAATATTAACTTTTTTTGTAAACCAAAAGTTAATAATTCTCCAATCCAAATATTTTCTATGCCGAATTTCCCCTATACCCCGAATATTATATTTTTCTAGAAAAGAAGAGACTAAACAATTATCTAGAGCAATGCCTATAGACATGTCAAAATTTTTTTCTGTAGAATGAATAGATTTGTAGCAAAAAAGATTATATATAGAATCTTTTTTTAAATTATGTTTTGGATTTAATAACGAGTCGGCCTCAAAAAAATTTTGTTTTTTGTAATTATCCAATTTATTTTTTTCATATGAATCCTCTTTGGTTAAACTTGTATTTAGAACTAGAGAATCTTGATTTATTTTCTTTTTCCATTTTTGGGTTACTAATCTAGCCCATGCAATCGGGGGTAAATTGTATTGATAATGACTTCGTAACCAATTTTTCCATTGATTTTCTTCGGAATTCAAAAAGGTTTTCTTTTTCAATTCATAATGAAAGATTCCTTGTTCTTGAAAAAAAACCTTTATTTGATTCTTAACAAAAAAGGATGTTATGCATATGTTATATTCAAGAACAGCCTTTAATTTAGAAAAGTTACTAACTTTAATTTGTGATAATTTGTAAAATACATATGCTTGTGATAAAGAGCATAGGTCATAACTAATTTTTTTTTTATTGGATATTAAATTTTTTATAGTCGAAATAAAATAAATGGTATTTTTTTTTTTTTTTTTTTTTTCTCCATTTTCTTCATTCTTGTAAATATATTTATCAAGAATTGTTTTTGTTGATTCAAAAAAAAGTTGTGTAGTAATTCTTGGAATATTAATGATACCAAGAAAAATAGCTATAGACAGTTGTTCGATGCAAAATTTTATAAAAAAAATGGATTTCCGAATTAATCGGATATTTTTTCTTTTGAATGTCTGCCAAAATTTTTTTGATGACTCAATTATTTTAGAATCATAACGCAGTTTGGTACAACTATTAGTTAGGTTTTGTTTTTCTTTTGAAATTTCTTCTATTTTATTTCTGATTGTCTTTATTCTATCAATCAAATTTTCTATTTTGTTTTCGCTGAGTGAAGAATTGGCCCACTCCATGGATTTATTTTGAACAGATAGTTCATGAATCATCTGATTACTTATTATTGAATCTTTTTGAGTTTCATTTAATTCATATATTTCTCTCGGGCCAAATAATGGAATTAGATTTCGTTTTGAAAGGTCTTTTATTTTTCCTTTTATAAAAAGGAAGTTTTTGAGAATCCAGTTTTTCATTTCTTTTGCGACTTTTAGGAAAATTGTTGTTCTTTCTTTGAAAATCCTTAAAACCAGAAAAGACTTAGTGTTGAATTTTTTGATTCTTTTTTTTAATTCTTTAGAAATAGGTTCAAAAAAAGAAGGCTTTTTTTGGGCAGAACCAAATGGTAGTTCGGTTTCCATCCCCCAAACTGTTAAGAAACAAAAATTATTTTTTTCTCCTTTGTCTTTTGTTTTTTTTAGTCGATCCTTCTGAGATGCTTGAAATTTAGATTTATGCCAAGGTTTCAGATAAAAAGGAAATAGGATTTTTATCTGAATACCATCCGTTAACCAGTTTCTTGGAAATTCTGTTTCGGATAGTTGAATCCCATTATAAGTGCATTTAACATGCATTTCACGTTTCCAATCCTTTAAATCCTCGGACCACTCGGGAAATTGAAATAATAACATACGGACGCTATTTTTAATTATTATCAATAAAGGTAATATAATATATTTTCTAAGAATAGATTGAGTTACTAAGAGAGAACCTCTTATTATTTGAGCAAATAGGAAGCTATCCCAAGTTTCTGCAATTTCTATCCGTCTTTTTTCTTCTATTTTTGATTGTTCTTCTTCTTTTTTATCAATTTTTTTTTTTTTCCACATGAAATTTCTAAGAATTTTTTTTTTTAGCCCCCATATATCAAACGAAAAAAAAAAAAGTTTATCTATTCTATCAAAAAAAAGGGGGGAATGTACTTTTGCTTGAAAAAATTCCCAAATAACAGTTTTACGCCTTTGGGAACGCATGGATCCTTTAATTATCTCTCGACGAAAATCAGATTGTTGTGAATAACGGATCAAAGCCATTTCATCTTTTTGATCAGAATTTTGATTATCTTTGAGATTAGTATAAATCTCGTTATGTGGCTCTTTATCAGTAAAAACCACTACACGTTTTGCTTTTCTTGAACGAATTCCAGGCTCCATTGGTACATTTTCTTCATTTTCGCCTTCCAATTCTTCCAACTCACTTATTAATTTGTATGACCAGCGAGGAACTTTTTTATTGATTTCATGGAAATCAATAAAATTTTTTATAAGAGTTTGATCGTTGCTATCAGTTCTAACGACATCAAATAAAAATTTGAAAATTTTTATTTCTTCTTCTGAATGAATTTTTTCTTCTTGTTGGGGTTCTGAAAAAAAAGAAAGTTTTTTCTCTATTGACAAAGATTTTCTATTAAATTTTTCTATTGTTTGCTCAAATTTGTGATAATTAATCTTCAGAAGTAGACCATGAATCTTGTTTATCCAAGATGCTCCTATATTATTTT